TATTATTTTTGTATATACTTGCTATGCTTAGTGTGTGACTCGTTGGTTTTTCAAGCAAAAAAAGAAATGATCGAAACGATTAAGTAATCTAAACTAGTAAATACTAAGTAACGAAAAAAAGAACCAACTCATCACTTTAAAATATCTCAAAAAAAGCGGTTTATCAATTAATTAACAAATTGTTGCATTTAAAAAGCAATAAGATTAGGGATTAAAAAAAAAAAAAAATTATACAAACAAAACAAAAAAAAGAAAGAAAGAAAATAAGGAGATCAATGAGCTATGATCAGAATCGATGTAAGGTCCATAATTTTTTTATACTAATGTAATTAGGCATGAATATCACTTGCTCTATAAAAAAAAAAAAAAATTTTCATATTATGGAACAAAAAAGAATAACGAGCTTCGACCCAATAAAGACTAAGAAAATTGATTCAAAAATAATAATTAATCAAAGCTCCTTTATACAATAAAGACCTAAGCATGAATTAAAAAGCGATGGGAACGACGGAACCTATAAATTCAGTTGATTCTATTGAAAATAGATCGTTATGATTTTTTAGGAAGGATGGCGAAAAGAACCAAGATAGAATCTCTTATAAGACTTCATAAATGAAACTTGAAATGTTACAAATAAAAAAATGATAATAAAAGATTAAAAGAGTCAATATTCGCCTGCGAACACTTTAAATTGGTTTTGGATTTAAAATAAAAAGAAACTATCAACTAAAAAAGATAGAATCCAAAAAAGAAGGACTTCCTTAATTAATACATAAAGACCCAAATTTTTAATAATCTACTAAACTAAATAACTTTTAATAATCTACTAAACTAAATAACTAAATAGATTTTTGAAAAAATAAAATCTATTTTTAGATAATTAAAAAAATTAAATAACATTTAAGAATTCAATAAATTTTTTTTATTCGATGTCTTTTTTTTTTCAGAAAAAGAATTCTTCTAATTCGCGAGGAGCTGGATGAGAAGAAACTCTCATGTCCAGTTTTGAATTAAAGATGAAATTCAGAAAGAACCATCAATTATAACCCCAAAAGAACCAGATTCCGTAAACAACATAGAGGAAGAATGAAAGGAATTTCTTTTCGAGGTAATCATATTAGTTTCGGGAAATATGCTCTTCAAGCACTTGAACCCTCTTGGATTACATCTAGGCAAATTGAAGCCGGACGTAGAGCAATGACGCGAAATGTACGACGTGGTGGAAAAATCTGGGTACGCATATTTCCCGATAAACCTGTCACTGTACGGACTAAAGAAACACGTATGGGATCAGGAAAAGGATCACCTGAATATTGGGTAGCTGTAGTTAAACCCGGTAGAATACTTTATGAAATGGGAGGAGTAAGAGAAAAAATAGCTCGAAAAGCTATTTCAATAGCAGCATCAAAAATGCCTATCCGAACTCAATTTATTATTCGATCTAATAATACAAAGGACCAAATCCTTTAGAACTAAAAAAGTGACTCGTACTTTATTTTTGAACAAATAATATTACTTTTTTTTCTTTCCTAAGAAAATAATAAGAGATCCAAAAATGATATGATCCAATCTCAGACCCTTTTGAATGTTGCAGATAACAGTGGAGCCCGAGAATTAATGTGCATTCGAATTATAGGGACTAGTAATCGACGATATGCTCATATCGGGGACGTTATTGTTGCTGTGATCAAAGAAGTAGGTCCAAATTCATCACTAGAAAGATCCGAAGTTATCCGAGCTGTAATAGTACGTACTTCTAAAGAACTCAAACGTGACAATGGTATCATAATCCGTTATGATGATAATGCTGCAGTTATTATTGATCAAAAAGGAAATCCAAAAGGAACTAGAATCTTTGGGCCAATTGCTGGTGAATTAAGACAGTTAAATTTTACAAAAATAATATCATTAGCCTCTGAAGTATTATAAAAGATGAAATCCTTTTAAAGCTATGGGGAAGATCGTCTCAACTTGATAAAATTTTTTTAAAATTACATTTGAATAAAAAAAATAAACGATATTCTTTTTCACGCATATACTTTCCATTTCAGTTCTATTCGTTTTATTTTATTAAATCTTTTTTGATTAAATAGTATTAATAAGTAGTACTATTTAATCAAAAAAGATTAATAAATTCATTAAAAAATTAATGAAAAAAAAAAGAATTCGAAATATTAATTAATTATTTAATTATAGTTTCTTAACTAAAACTAAGAAAGCAAGTGAATTCATACGAAAGAAAATACTATGTTGATTAGATCTAAATAAAAGACGAATAAATTTTTTATTATGGGGAGGGATACCATCGCCGATACTATAACCTCTATACGAAATGCTAATATGGCTAAAAAGGGAACCGTTCGAATAGAATATAATAACAGCACCGAAAACATTATCCAAATTCTATTAGACGAAGGTTTTATTGAAAATGTTAGGAAACATTGGGAAGGGAAAAAAAAGATTTTAGTTTTAACTCTACGTCATAGAAGAAATACAAATACAGATAGAAGTAATCTAAATTTAAAACGAATCAGTCGACCTGGTTTACGAATCTATTCTAACTATAAAAAAATGCCAAGAATCTTAGGTGGGATGGGAATTGTAATTCTTTCTACATCTCGGGGTATAATGACTGACCGTCAAGCTCGACTAGAAAAAATAGGTGGAGAAATCTTGTGTTATATTTGGTAATAATCTTTCTGCTATATGAATTAGATACAATTTTAGATTTCAATCGAAAAAAAAAGAATCTTGTCTTCTTTTTAATATCTTAAAAAATTCTAATTATAAAAAAGAATTATACCAAATAATAAAGTTTGGAAAATTGAAATTAATAAATCATTTAAAAAAAAGGAATAAAAAAATATGAAAAAAAGGGCTTCAGTTCGGAAAATTTGTAACAAATGTCGTCTGATACGTAGACGGGGTCGAATTATAGTAATTTGTTCGAACCCAAAACACAAACAACGCCAAGGATAATCTTTTTAAACTTCTTAAACTTCTAAAGATTAAAGTAAAATTTTAAAACATTTTTTTGTTTTCATAAGATTTACTCAAAATAAAAATAACAAAAATTTATTTAGCTCGGTTGAAATGGATATATCCATCAAGCTAACACTTAGTTTTATAAGATGAAAAAATATGGCAAAACCCTTAGTCAAAACAGGTTCACGCAAAAATAGACGTATTAGTTCTCGAAAAAATACCCGTAAAATACCAAAAGGGATTATTCATGTTCAAGCAAGTTTCAATAATACTATTATTACTGTTACGGATGTACGTGGTCGAGTCATCTCTTGGTCCTCTGCAGGCACTTGTGGATTTAGGGGTCCAAGAAAAGGAACTCCATTTGCTGCTCAAACTGCAGCAGGAGATGCTATTCGCACAGTAATAGATCAAGGTATGCAACGAGCAGAAGTAATGATAAAAGGACCGGGTCTCGGACGAGATGCCGCGTTAAGGGCTATTCGGAGAAGTGGTATTTTTTTACATTTTATTCGGGACATAACCCCTATGCCACATAATGGTTGCAGACCCCCGAAAAAACGACGCATATAAAAATAAATATTGAATAAATTACAATAAACAAGAGAAAAAAATAATTCAATTTTTTTTAAACAAAAAAAATATTTTTATTATGGTTCGAGAGAAAGTAACAATATCTACTCGGACACTACAGTGGAAATGTGTTGAATTACGAAAAGAAACTAAACGTCTTTCTTATGGGCGCTTTATTTTAGCTCCACTTTTAAAAGGGCAAGCCGATACAATAGGCATTGCAATACGAAGAGCTTTACTTGGAGAAACGGAAGTAACATGTATCACACGTGCAAAATTTGAAAAAATACCACACGAATTTTCCACTCTTACGGGTATTCAAGAATCAGTTCATGAGATTTTAATGAATTTAAAAGAAATAGTTTTAAAAAGCTATTTATATGGAACTCACAACGCGTATATTTGTGTCAAAGGTCCTCGAGATGTAACTTCGGAAGACATCATCTTACCGACTTTTGTAGAAATCGTTGATAATACCCAACATATAGCTACCATCAGCGAACCTATAGATTTGTATATTGAATTACAAATAGAAAGGAATCGCGGCTATCATTTACAACTCCAAAATAACTTGGAAGATAGAAGTTACCCTATAGACGCCGTATTCATGCCTGTTCGAAACACAAATTTTAGTGTTCATTCTTATAGAAATGGAACAGAAATGTACGAGATACTCTTTCTTGAAATATGGACAAATGGAAGTTTAACTCCTAAAGAAGCACTTCAGCAAGCTTCTCGAAATTTGATTGATTTATTTATGACTTTTTTACATACAGAAGAAGAGAGTTTCAATTTAGAAAAAACTCAAAACAAGGCCAGTTTACCACTTTTTACGATTCACGAAAAATTGCGAAAAACAACAAAAGAGAAAGAAATTGCATTGAAATATTATTTCATTGACCAAGCGGAATTTTCCCCTAAAATCTATAATAGCCTCAAAAAGTCCAATATACATACACTATGGGACCTTTTGAATAAAAATCAAGAAGAACTTATGAAAATTCAACATTTTGGAATAGAAGATGTACGACATATATTGAACATTCTAGAAATGGAAAAAGATTTAGCAATTGATTTAAGATAAGAAAGAATTTCTTTTTAATGCATTAGATTTCTATTCCATTGCTCTTTTTTAAAGCAATGGAATAGAAATCTAATGCACAATAGACAATATATTTATAAAAAAAACTAGATAACAAACTAATTGTAAAAAAAAAATGACATCTATCTATGGAGCATAGACGAATAAATGATTCGTACCTAGATCTATAGGGAGTAAAAAAATATTTTGAAATAAAAAATAAAAATTAAAAAAGACCCAAAGTTAAAGATTTATCAATAGGTAAAGTTGCTCCAATACCTAGCCAAAGGGCTACGAAAGTACCAATCAAAAATACTGTTGTCGCGACTGGACGACGAAATGGATTTTGAAATTTATTAAC